TAGTAGCATTGAGAGTTATCTTCGTTTTGAAGTTAGTATTAATAGTTTCATGTTAGGTGGTACTGACAATTCTAGCGACAGTTACATTTATAATTTCATTTGTACTGAAAATATAAGTGGGACTAAAAGTAGAATAAGTGGTAGCGAAAGTAGAAGTTCTAGTATAAGACCTAGTAATAAGGGCATTAATTTCAAAAATTTCAATATACTAAGAAGAAGATCTAATGATTTCGATATAAATAAAAAATACAGACATTTATGGATTCAATGCGAAAATTGTTATGGATTAAATTATAAAAAATTTTTTCGATCAAAAATGCATATTTGTGAAGAGTGTGGATATCATGTGAGAATGAGTAGTTCAGATAGAATCGAACTTTTGATTGATTCGGGCACTTGGGAGCCTATGGATGAAGATATGGTCTCTACGGACTTCCTTAATTTTCATTCAGAAGCGGAACCTTATAGAGATCGTATCAAGTTGTATCAAAGAAGGACAGGTTTAACTGAAGCTATTCAGACAGGTATAGGTCAACTAAACGGTATTTCTACAGCAATTGGGGTTATGGATTTTAAGTTCATGGGAGGTAGTATGGGATCTGTAGTAGGTGAAAAACTCACCCGTTTGATTGAATATGCTACTAATCGATCTCTACCCGTGATTATTGTGTGTGCTTCTGGAGGAGCACGCATGCAAGAAGGAAGTGTAAGCTTGATGCAAATGGCTAAAATATCTTCTGCTTTATATAATTATCAATCAACTAAAAAGTTCTTCTATGTATCAATCCTTACATCTCCTACAACGGGTGGAGTAACAGCTAGTTTTGGGATGCTGGGAGATGTTATAGTTGCTGAACCAGGTGCGTACATTGCTTTTGCGGGTAAAAGAGTAATTGAACAAACATTGAATAGGACAATGCCCGACGGTTCACAAGCGGCGGAGCATTTATTCCGTAAAGGCTTATTCGACTCAATCGTACCACGTAATCCTTTAAAAGGTATTCTGAGTGAGTTATTTCAGCTCCACGGCTTCTTTCCCTTGAATCGAAATTCTAAAAATTAAAGTACAGCACCAGATTAGATTCAGTTATTTTATTTATAACGAACAAGTATTTAGTTCATTGTAATAAAAAAACAAAGAAAAACGTTCCTTGGCGACATAAGTTTCACTTTTTAGTCAGAATCCCAAGTTTCAGATAATTTTTTTCTTCCAGATCTATTTTTTATCTTCATGATTAGGAATTATGAACCCTCTATCAAGAGTATCAAAAAGTGAATTTCGCTTCCTGAGGAATTCTAATTGGGGGAAATAAAAAGAATTTTATCTGGCCTTCTTACGTATTAAGATAGACAATAATTAAAAATAAAAAATAGAAAAAAAAAAAAAGAAATAGAAAATATGGAATAGAAGTGATTTGATTTCTATATCTATCGATAACCGCCCTTTTTTACTATGAATCTCTGTTTTGTTTGTTGGATCGGATTATTTAGATTCGCGAATTCATAAATTCATACATAATAAACTATTTCAGACTAAACAACTCCTTTCTTTTTATTTTAGTTAATAATAATTTATTAGTTAATAATTATTTCGTTAATAATAAATTACTTACCTTATTAGATTGTAAAGAACGATAGAAAACATAGCGAGATGGAAGAAGAATAATACAAATTTTAAAAGCAAATTATCATATCGATATTCGTGTAGAAAGATGAATAGGTCCACTTAATTTAATTCGACATTTTGGCATTTTAAATTTGTATTTTATTATTCTTTTTTTTTATTTGAAATTCATAATTTTTTTGAGATTCAAAAATGAATATATCGTATATATCTTATATTATTCTTATATTATATTCTTAGAATATATTATATATAGTTAATTATCTTATATATATATATATATAGTCTATATATAGTATATTCTTCTAGCTTCTAGATATAGATAATTATTATATCTGGAATTATTATATATATAATTATCTTATTTAATAATTAATACTACTTAATTATTCATTTAATTATTAATTAATACTACTTAATTAACATTAACGCAATATAATATTAATAATATATTATTAATTAACGTAATATGATATCAACATTTTAACGTAATTAACGTAATATTATATTATTTTTATATTATTTTTCAAACTGAATTTTAAATTACAATAGTCAATATTACTTATAATAGATATACTTATCATATCATAAGATATCTTTCTAATGGATACAAATATATAGATATAAATATTAAATCGAGGCACCCATTCTATGACAGATCTCAACTTACCCTCTATTTTTGTGCCTTTAGTGGGCCTAGTATTTCCGGCAATTGCAATGGCTTCTTTATCTCTTCATGTCCAAAAAAATAAGATTGTCTAGATCCGATGGGACCAAATCTTATCAATTTATTTCAACACTAGATCATAATACGGATATTTATTTAGTGTAATATGGTACCATATGTGAGTCTTTCCACACACAAATGAAAGAACCGTTATGCATGCGCGGATACATGATATCCGCATAAATGCATATATATGCGAGCTATATCTGGTTAAAAATGCATCAATGAATATTTTTATTTAATAGAAAGTCAATGTATCTAACCAATTACTCCACATCAGAATAGTGCTAGTTTTTGAAAGTTACTTCGGGATCAAGAAAGGTAAAGTCAAATTCACAAATTCATTTGGGTTATTCTCTCAATTCCAATCGAATGCAACTGAATCTAGTATAGTATGAATTGGCGATCAGAACATATATGGATAGAACTTATAACGGGGTCACGAAAAACAAGTAATTTTTGCTGGGCCTGTATCCTTTTTTTAGGTTCACTAGGATTCTTACTGGTTGGAACTTCCAGTTATCTTGGTAGGAATCTGCTATCCGTATTTCCGTCTCAGCAAATTGTTTTTTTTCCACAAGGGATCGTGATGTCTTTTTACGGGATTGCGGGTTTATTCATTAGCTCCTATTTGTGGTCCACAATTTTGTGGAATGTAGGTAGTGGTTATGACCGATTCGATAGAAAAGAAGGACTAGTGTGCATTTTTCGTTGGGGATTTCCTGGAATAAATCGTCGCATCTTCCTTCGCTTTCTTATGAGAGATATCCAATCAATCAGAATTGAGGTTAAAGAGGGTTTTTCTCCTCGTCGTGTCCTTTATATGGAAATCAGAGGCCAAGGGGCCATTCCTTTGACTCGTACTGATGAGAATTTTACTCCACGAGAAATTGAACAAAAAGCTGCCGAATTGGCCTATTTCTTGCGCGTACCAATTGAAGTATTTTGAATTAATTGAAGAATCAAGTTTTCTTAGCATGGGGAAAGGAATTTTCTAATTCCTTTTTTAATACAATTGAAGTCTTTTCGGAATGTTCATTTGAACAAAACATATTATACTATTCTATTTCCCCGTTCCCTTGTCGCGGCGACTCACATAGAATAAAACAAAAAAAGCCGGAGGACGTATATGGAATAACTATACTCTAAATAAACTATACTATAATTAATTAATTAAGAAAAGAAGACAATTTTAGTATACTATTTTTATACCAAAAAGTATTTCATATGCGTATGGATCCCAACTCAATTCTTTTATACTTGAAAATTTCTACTAAAAAAAATCAATAAGTAGGGATTCATCAAATATATCTGAACATTTATTTCGTAATAAAAAATTCGTGGCACCTTTTTCGGCCAAGATTTTCAATTGATACCTTATCTCATTTTCTTGGATTGTGGCTAGATGGTGAAACATTTCGAAATAATTAATTGATCCGGGGGATTCGTTTCGAAATCCGATTCGTTATTTTATTAAGATTTTATTAAGTAGGTTTTCGAGTATTCATCGAATGGAACAAATGAAGATGCAATTGCTTCGAATTTGTCCAATTGAGATATCTCGGGCTAATTAATATTGATTTTTTGATTTTAATTCGAAAAAGGACCCTTATTCTATTTCTATTATTCTCTTTATATATTCCTTCTAGATCCAAGAACTAAACAAAAATTCTTACAAAAAAATAGAAATAGAACCATGGGTTCAATACCTGGTTATAGAACTCGTGTTTCAGCTAAATATCATATAGAGTCAACTAATCAATAATGAAGCGAGTTCATTAACAATTCAATTCACAGATCAAAAATGAAAAAAAAGAAAGCATTGCCTTCTTTCCCATATCTTGCATCTATAGTTTTTTTGCCCTGGTGGGTTTCTTTCTCATTTAATAAATGTCTGGAACTTTGGGTTACTACTTGGTGGAATACTAGGCAATCCGAAACTCTCTTGAATGATATTCAAGAGAAAAACCTTCTAGAAAGATTCATAGAATTAGAAGAACTCTTTCTATTGGACGAAATGATAAAGGAGTACCCGGAGACACATATACAAAAACTTTGTATAGGAATACACAAGGAAACAATACAATTGGTCAAAACACATGATGAATATCATCTTCATATCATTTTGCATTTCTCGACAAATATAATCTGTTTTGCTATTCTAAGTGGTTATTTTATTCTGGGTAATGAGGAACTTGTCATTCTTAACTCTTGGGTTCAGGAATTCCTTTATAACTTAAGTGACACAATAAAAGCTTTTTCTATTCTTTTATTTACTGATTTATGGATTGGATTTCACTCGACCCATGGTTGGGAACTTATAATAGGTTCGGTCTACAACGATTTTGGATTGGCTCATAACGATCAAATTATATCTGGTCTTGTTTCCACTTTTCCAGTTATTCTAGATACAATTGTGAAATATTGGATCTTCCATTATTTAAATCGTGTATCTCCTTCGCTTGTAGTCATTTATCATTCAATGAATGAATGAAGAACTCGTTTGATCTCCTGGTATCAATCAAATCAGAATCTTTCTTCCTTTATAAACAAAGCATTTTCAATCTTACTTAATTCTTTATATTTCTACCTGTTCAAGGTATTCATCCTATATTCCAGTACAACTATTCCAGTACAATGGCAGACTCG